ATCAAAAAACAAATAAAAAAGAAAAAAAGGGTTCAGTAATCCCCCTCTGAAAAAACAAACAATTAGTAATAAAATGTGGATGAATAATATTTTCATCGATTTTGGATCGGATTTGGCGGCATGGCCAAGCGGTAAGGCAGGGGACTGCAAATCCTTTATCCCCAGTTCAAATCTGGGTGTCGCCTGATCAACAAAATACTTAGAATTTCTTATTCTACTGATAGAATAGAACTCGACAAATTCTTGCCCTGCATAAGCAAAGGCAAAGGACGGAGCTTGTCGATACTTGATTTATAGAATACATAGTTCTATAAAAGACTGTAAGTTGTTTTCTCAAAATCTGGTTCTGTTTGGGTTCTGGGTAGCGGCCCAAACAGATATACCAATAGGGATGAGGTAAGGCTTACTTATTAATTCCAGAACTACGAAAGTAAGAGGTCAGAAATCTTGGTATCCAAAGGTTCCTAAAGGACATTCCATTTTTGCTCCTAGGATTGAAGAAAAGATTATACGAAAGACTATCAAGACTTCCTAATTATCTTACACTACCTACACTAACGTAGGGTCTACTGACTCTGTCTGGAATTAGATTGGATAGACTGATGGGAAATCAATTTAGGAGTTGTGGAAAGGACTGAAGATACTTTGTATCCATACTTACGAGAGACTCCGAGTACTCAAACATTCAATCAGGATGGTTGGTCGGCTCTTATCTTATAGAATAACAGAGTCAAAGTAAAAAAAAAAAAGATTTCTTTGGTCGTGTAAGGAGATTACAAAAAAAATGTATGTAATAATGGTAGTGATGTCTCCCCATTCTTTCACAGAAAGAAAGACAGTAAGGCTTAGATCAAATAGGAAATGTAGGTATCCAATAGATAGTTATCTATCTTGATGGTATATTTTTTTTTTATTTTTGCTTATGAAAGAAAGGTAACAAAACAAACAATAGGTCTTACTATTCCCACATGTTCCATTAGGAGCATTCCTTTGCAATTTGCAAGGAAAAGGTGTGTGTATCATATTTTTACTTAATACTTCCCAATTCTACCAGAAATCCTATAAAGAATCTGTTACGAGTGGATTCATTGAATTGGTTCATCAATAGCCTTAAGTCAGAATCCTATTTTGACTCTGCGCCATTGATTCTACTATGATTATTGATCAATAATGGAATAATTCCTTCATAGAAATAGGAGATATAATTCACATGGATATAGTAAGTCTCGCTTGGGCTGCTTTAATGGTAGTCTTTACATTTTCCCTTTCACTCGTAGTATGGGGAAGGAGTGGACTCTAGGTATATTAATAATTGATTGAGTAATCGATTGAGTAATCGATTGAGTAATCGATTGAGTAATCGAATTGTATCAATTGTTTAATTGATCGTTTTGCATTGATCGTTTTTCGAAGCTTTATTTTTAAAAAGCTTGTCTCTCTTTCAAAATTATACTGGAAAGACAATAATGAATAATAACCATTCGATCAAACAACGAATGATTACTATAGTTTAGTTGTATTTCAAAACTCAAATCTACGCATGATAGGAAATTTTTTCCAACCGAATTCCTCCTAAATATTCTGTTTGGATAAACCTGTTCTTACCAGAATTATGGATATTACAACGAGAAAAAACCAATCCCTAGTTTTTTCTTTATTTGTTTCTCTCTTTCTTTACTTTCACTGTTCTAAGAACAAATCGTTCTGCTATTAGATTACGACGATACTTACTTTCTACTGGAAGTGACTAGTGGTTGTCCAAAGAGGTTCTACACATAATAAAATTAGATCTTTCTTCCGCTGAGTGATCCACCACATATCATACATTTAACATTTTAGACTCCTAGAGATTTTTTTATGCTTTTTTGACTCATCTCATGTCATGTTTAAGCATAAAAAATGGTCCGAGTCCCCTTTACTAATCTACTTCCTTTCAAAATCTGAAGAAGTTACCATAGAACTTCGTAAATGATCTGTTAATGGCTCAATCAATGACTTCTTGGGATGGGAAATCAAAAAAATTCCTTGGTTTTGTTTTCTTTTGCTATAGTATATTCCTATACTATTCTTCCTCTATTGATTCTTTTGATGGATCCCGGAACCTATATATAAAATTATAAGAAACCTAGGAATTAGAAGAATTGGCCTTCGATTATTTTGGGTTGATCGAAATCGAGTGGATGTAGCGAAAAAAAGAAATAGAATTAGACTGCTATTTCGATGTACTAGTCTACTATTTAGATTAGATGTACATCTAATACATCATATACATACATATTGTAAATTGATCTATATAAACCCTCCATTTAGATAAAGTCTATATCTGTATACAATACAACTTTATATGATAATATCATTGTATACAATATTAGATAATATAAAATACTCTAAAGTGTGGTAGAAAGGACTATATATAGTCCTTTCTACCACACTTTATGATTCCAACCAGATCATTTCATTTAAGACTTGGAATTTTCTTTTAATCCCTTTCTTTCATTTC